TTAAATTTATTATTTTTAGTTGATTAAATGCTAATTTATTCTAAAAGTATGTCTAATTTAAATTTATTGAATTTTTAATTTAAAATTAAATTTATTTTTTATAYAGAATTTTAATGYTAAATTTATTATTTTTAGTTNGATTAAATGCTAATTTATTYTAAAAGTATGTCTAATTTAAATTTATTGAATTTTTAATTTAAAATTAAATTTATTTTTTATATAGAATTTTAATGCTAAATTTATTATTTTTAGTTGATTAAATGCTAATTTATTCTAAAAGTATGTCTAATTTAAATTTATTGAATTTTTAATTTAAAATTAAATTTATTTTTTATATAGAATTTTAATGTTAAATTTATTATTTTTAGTTGATTAAATGCTAATTTATCCTAAAAGTATGTCTAATTTAAATTTATTTAATTTTTAATTTAAAATTAAATTTATTTTTTATATAGAATTTTAATGCTAAATTTATTATTTTTAGTTGAACAAATGTTAGTTTATTTTAATAGTGTATTTAATTTAAATTTATTGAATTTTTAGTTTAAAATAATCCCTATTGCCCTAAAAATTTTTATAATTTTAAAATATTTTATAGATTTAATTATATTCTAGTATTATATTTATATTATTTTATGTTTATTTATTTATTTATTTTAAAAGAATTTTTACTTTTTTTTTCTAAAAAAAATTTTTTTTTATATAAGTTTTTGTGTTAAATTTTTAATTTTAGATAGAATAATTTATTTAGTGTGTAGTAAAAAGGAGTTATTTTTTTTAAACAATTAAGATTTAAAGATTTTGTAAGTATAAACAAATTTTGTGCCAGCAGTTGCGGTTATACAAAGTATACATTAGAAAATTATTGATTTTAGTTAATGAAAATTTTAAATTTAAGTTAATTTTTTTTTAATAAGTGAAATTTTAAAAATTTTTATTATTTTATTTATGATGCTAAGAAATTTTTTTTTTAGACTAGGATTAGATACCCTATTATTAAAAATGTAGTTATAAAAATTATATTAGTATTAGTTAAGGTCTTGAAAATTAATAAAATGGCGGTATTTTAGTCTATTTAGAGGAACCTGCTTTTTAATTTGATATTCCACAATTTTAGTATATTTAAGTTTTAAGTTTATATATCGTTGTAGATTGAATATTTTTATTGAATTTTTAATATTCAGGATTTTTAGTTAAAGAAAGACAAATCAAGATATAGTTTATATTTAAATAATAGTGGGTTACAATAAAAATATTTATGGATTTTTATATTTAAGATAAAATTAAATTGGATTTAATAGTAATTTTTAATAGATATTAAAAATGATTTTAGCTCTTGGATATGTACATATTGCCCGTCGCTTTCATTTAAGGTGAAATAAGTCGTAACATAGTAGATGTACTGGAAAGTGTGTCTAGATTTACTTACAAATTAAAGCTTTAAGAAGCATTTTATTTACATTAAAAGGATTATTTATTTATTTATATAATTTGAATTAAAATTTTTATTTTATTTTATTTTGTTTTATTTTTGTTATTAAAAATATTTTTTAGTTTTATTAATTTATTGAAAAAATTTATTTTATGATAGTAAATAGTATTGTGAAAGATATTTTATAATTTAGAAAAGTAGGATTAAATTTTTGTACCTTGTGTATCAGGGTTTATTAAATATATTTTAAGATTAAATTTCCCGAATTTAAAAGAGTTTAAAAGTTTTAAAGTTTTTATTGTAGAAAAAATATTAATAATATATTTTAAGAAATGAAATGTTAGTCGATTTTAAATATATCTGGTTTTTTAAGAAAAATTTTAATTTTATTTTTTTTTTAGTATTTTTATTAATATTTATTAATTTATTAAGAAAAGTTTAAATTATAGGGGATGAGCTTTATAATAATTTTATATAATAATAATTTGTTTTTTTAATTTTTAGTAGAATTAGAAGTTTTTATCTTTTGTATAGTATTATAACTATTATTTTAATTTTAAATTTTTATATTTTGTATTTATATTATTTATTAAAATTTTTAATTTAATTGATAATTTGAATTAATTTTGATAATATTAGTATAATAATTTAATTTATTTTATAAATTTATTTAAAGTTGTTAGATATTATAAAGGAATTCGGCAAAAATTTTTTTACCTGTTTATTAAAAACATGGCTTTTTGTAAAAATTTTAAGGTCTAGTCTGCCCAATGAGGTTTTGAATGGCTGCAGTATTTTGACTGTGCTAAGGTAGCATAATCATTAGTTTCTTAATTAGAAGCTTGTATGAAAGGCTGGATAAGAAAAAATCTGTCTCTGTAATAAATAATTAGAATTTAATTTTTAAGTTAAAAAGCTTAAATTTTAATGAAAGACGAGAAGACCCTATAGAGTTTAACATATTTTTAGATATTTTTATATATTTGGAATTAAATATTTTTATAATTAAGTTTGTTTAGTTGGGGTGATTGAAAAATTAATTTAACTTTTATTAGGTAAAACATTAATTAATGAGTAAAAGATCCTTTAAAAGATAAAAGATTAAATTACCTTAGGGATAACAGCGTAATTTCTTTTTAGAGCTCTAATCGAGAAAGAAGATTGCGACCTCGATGTTGGATTAAAATATATTTTTAGTGCAGTAGCTAGAAAATTAGGTCTGTTCGACCTTTAAAATTTTACATGATCTGAGTTTAGACCGGCGTGAGCCAGGTTGGTTTCTATCTTTATTCTAATAATAAATTTTAGTACGAAAGGACCAAATATATATTAAATTAATTTAGTTTAAGGTGTAAGTTATTATTTTGGCAGATTAGTGCAATAGATTTAGAATCTTTATAAGTAAAAAAATTTTTTTACAAATAATAATAATAATTAAAGATTTATTAGTTAGAGTTTTACAAATATTAATTTTAATTATTTGTGTTTTAGTTTGTGTAGCTTTTTTTACTTTACTAGAGCGTAAGATTTTAGGTTATATCCATATTCGTAAAGGTCCTAATAAATTAGGGATTTTAGGTATTTTACAACCTTTTAGAGATGCTGTTAAATTATTTACTAAGGAACAATTATTTCCATCTAAATCTAATATTATTATTTTTTATATTGCTCCTATTATGAATTTATTTTTATCCTTATTTTTATGAATTGTATACCCATTTATTACAGTAAATTTTAGGTTTAGATTTGCTTTTCTTTTTGTTTTAGCTGTTTCTAGATTGGGGGTTTATTCAATTATATTGGCTGGGTGATCTTCTAATTCTAATTATTCTATATTAGGAAGTATTCGGTGTATTGCTCAAGTTATTTCTTATGAAGTAAGTTTTATTTTAATTTTATTATCTTTTTTATTTATAGTATCTAGATTTAATATAATTAATTTTATAAAGTATCAAGAATTTGTTTGATTTATATTTTTATTTTTTCCTTTAAGTTTGATAATTTTTATTTCTCTTTTAGCAGAAACAAATCGGGCTCCTTTTGATTTTTCAGAAGGGGAATCAGAGTTAGTTTCTGGATTTAATACAGAATATGGTAGTGGGGGATTTGCTATAATTTTTTTGGCTGAGTATGGAAGTATTTTATTTATGGGTATTTTATTAAGAATTGTTTTATTAGGTGCTAATTTATTTAGTATTAGATTTTATTTTAAGTTGGGATTAATAGTAATTTTATGAATTTGAGTTCGTGGTGCGATACCTCGATATCGATATGATAAATTAATATATTTGGCTTGAAAGGGGTATTTACCAGTTTCTTTATTTTATTTATTAATATCTTTTGCTCTAATAATTTTAATATTTATTGAAATTATATAGTGAATTTTTTTTAGTACAAGTTAATAGAAAATTATTATTTCTTTTTTATATTTTCAAAATATATACTTATTCAAGTTCATTAACTTTTTGTAATTATTATATTATATATTTATATATTTTTATAATTATTATAATTACACATATAATATTTTATAATATTTATTATATTATATAATATATATATATATAAAGTAGTAAAAATTAATAATTAATTTATTATTTATAATATGGGTGGGCAAGATAATATATTTATTTTTATTTATATAAAATATTTATATAAATAAAAATAAATATATTTCTTATACAGGAAGTTATATAGGAAAAAGTAGTTTATCTCAAAATTTAGCTATTATGGGATTAATAATAAAAATAGAAAAGTAGAGAGTTGTTAAAATTTGTCTAGTTAAAATATAAGGAGTTTCTACAGGTTTAGCTCCAATTCAGGTTAATAAAATAATTGTTCTGAATAAGAGTCAAAATAAGATTTTATTAATAGGATAAAATTGATTTCTTTGAAATTTTTTTTTATTAATAAAGGGTATTAGGTAAAGAATTGCAATAGATATCACAAGGGCAATTACGCCTCCTAATTTATTGGGAATTGACCGTAAAATTGCATAGGCAAATAAAAAATATCATTCAGGTTGAATATGGATGGGGGTTACTAGGGGATTTGCAGGGGTAAAGTTATCAGGGTCTCCTAAAAGATAAGGAGTTTGCAGAGATAAAATAGATAGGCTAAATATAATAATAATAAATCCTACAGAATCTTTTAGGGTAAAAAATGAATGAAATGGAATTTTATCTATATTTCTATTAGTTCCTAGGGGATTATTGGATCCTGTTTCATGCAAAAATAATAAATGAATAATAACTAATGCGGTAACAATAAATGGTAGAATAAAATGGAATGCAAAAAATCGTGTTAATGTTGCATTATCAATTGCAAAACCCCCTCAAATTCACTGTACAATTGTTTCTCCTAGGTATGGGATAGCTGAGATAAGGTTTGTAATAACTGTAGCACCTCAGAAAGATATTTGTCCCCATGGTAAAACATATCCTAAGAAAGCTGTTGCTATTACTATAAAAAAAATTGTTACACCAGATATTCAAGTTTCTATTAAATAATAAGATCTATAGTATAAACCTCGTCCAATATGAAGATAAAGGCAAATAAAAAAGAATGAGGCACCATTAGCATGTAGTATTCGAATTAGTCATCCATAATTGACATTACGACAAATGTGTGTAACTCTTTCAAAGGCTATTAAAATATTGGGGCAAAAATGTAAAGTTAAAAAGATTCCCGTTATAATTTGAATTATAAGACAAAGTCCTAATAATCTGCCGAAATTTCACATAGATGTAATATTTGTTGGAGTAGGTAAATTAATTAATGAATTATTAATAATTTTATATAAATTAGATTTTTTTAAGTGTTTTATCATTATTATTTTTGACGTAGGGGTCCTATTTTTTTTTCAGTGATTTTTACGATGGCAATTAATGTGATTAATAAATATAATATAATTATAATAATAAGTTTATTTTTGGGAAAGTTAAATATTTTTGTTAAGGTTGGAGTTTTATTAATAATAATATTATTAATTCTTTGTCTAATTATTGTTAAAATTTCATTTATTGAGTTTGGTATTATTTTATCTTGGAAAATTATGATTGTAATAATTATTGTTATTATAGTGTAAAAAATTACTAATGTATACTTCGGTATTTTAAATTTTTCGTTAGAAGCAATTCTTGTTATATAAATAAATATGATTAATATTCCACTAATTATAATAAGAAATAATAAGTAAGAAAATCAAAAGTTTAGGTAGAGAATTCCGGAGGATAGAGAAATTAGAATTGTTTGAATTAGTAAAATAAAGCCAAGTGAAAGTGGGTGTTTTATGGATATAAAAAAAATTGATATAAAGGTATTTAGTACTAAAAAATATAGAGTGATTTCAGAAAATAGTTTAAAAAATAATAATTTTGGAGATTATAGACAAAGAAAATATTTCTTTTTTTCTGAAGTTTTAAAAGTAATATTTACTTATTTTTGATTTACAAGACCAAAATTTTTATTTAAACTATTAAAACTTAAAAAAATTTTTTATTTTATTAATGTTAATACATTTACATTTATATGGATATTCTTTATTTTTTATATTTATTTCTAGGTTGTTAGTTTATATTTTAAATTATAGTCATTTTTTGATTATTCTATTAAGTTTAGAAATAATAGTTTTAAGTTTATTTTTATTGATGTTTTTTTATTATTTAAAATTTAATATAGAAAGATTTATCTCTATGGTATTTATTTCTGTTACAGTTTGTGAAAGGGCTCTTGGATTAAGATTATTAGTTTGAATGATTCGTACACATGGGGGAGATTTTGTTATATTAGTTGATAATTTATGATAAAATTAATTTTAGGTACAGTATTTTTGATTCCTTTATGTTTTTTTAATTTTTGATTATTATCAGGGGGGTTATTAATAATTATATTTACATTAATTATAAATTTTTTATGTAAAAATAGTTTTAGAGAAATTTCTTATTGGCTGGGCATAGATTTATTATCCTATATTTTGATTGGTTTAAGTATTTGAATTTGTTTTTTAATAATTTTAGCTTCTGAAAATTTGTATAAGGAGAAATTTTATTTTAAGTATTTTTTATTAGTAATGTATATTCTTTTATTAAGTTTAATTTTAACTTTTAGTAGTTTAAATATATTTATTTTTTATTTTTTTTTCGAGGTAAGTTTAATTCCGACTTTAATTTTAATTGTAGGGTGGGGAAATCAACCTGAGCGAATTCAAGCTGGTATTTATTTATTATTTTATACTTGTCTATTTTCTTTACCTATAATAATTGGTATTTTTTTTATTTATAAAGAATTTTGTACTTTAGAATTTTTTTTATTGGAAAGAATTCAAGGAGTTACAATTTTTATGTATTTATGTATTAATATAGTTTTTTTTGTAAAAATTCCTATATTTTTTTTGCATTTATGACTTCCTAAAGCTCATGTAGAGGCTTCAATTTCTGGTTCAATAATTTTAGCTGGGGTTATATTGAAGTTAGGGGGATATGGTTTATTACGAGTAATAAAAATGTTTGAAATTTTAGTTAATAGAATAAATTTAGGTTTAATTTGTGTTTCAATAGCAGGGGCAGTTTATATTTCTATGGTTTGTTTACGTCAAAGAGATATAAAAATATTAATTGCTTATTCTTCAGTCTCACATATGGGTTTAGTTCTAGGTGGAATTTTAACAATAAATTTATGAGGGGCATGAGGTGCTATAATTTTAATATTGGCGCATGGTCTTAGTTCTTCTGGTTTATTTTGTTTGGCTAATTTATGTTATGAACGAAGTCATAGTCGTAGTTTATTTTTAAATAAGGGATTTATAAGTTTAATACCTAGAATAAGTTTATGATGATTTTTATTATGTTCATCTAATATAGCTGCTCCACCTTCTTTAAATTTATTGGGAGAAGTAGTATTAATTAATTCTATTTCTGTATATAGAGAAATTTTTATATTAAATTTATTTATTTTAGTATTTTATAGAGCAGTTTATTCTTTATTTTTGTTTTCTTATTCTCAGCATGGTAGCGGATATTCTGGAATTTATTCTTTTTCTTTACCGACTATTCGTGAGTTTCATTTATTATTTTTACATTGGGTTCCATTAAATATTTTATTTTTAAAATCAGAAATTATTTCTTTATGGGTTTGTTTAGATAGTTTAATAAAAATTTTAATTTGTGGAATTAAAGATATAGAAGAAAATAATATATTTTAAACAATTTTTTTATGTAAAATTTATTTTTATTTTTTTCTTAGATTTTCAATATTATTTTTTTTATTAGGAAGATATTTATTAATAATTGATTATAGAATATTTATTGAGTTTAATCTATTATTTTTATCTTCTTCTTCTTTTTTAATAGTATTTTATATTGATTGAATATCTTTTATTTTTATAAGATTTGTACTATACATTTCTTCTTTAATTTTAAAATACACTGAAGAGTATATATTTGGGGAAGTGTCTCTTGATCGATTCATTATTTTAATAGTTTTATTTGTAATTTCTATAATAATAATAATTACTAGATTAAATTTATTATCTATTTTATTAGGTTGGGATGGTTTAGGGTTAGTTTCTTATGCTTTAGTTATTTATTATCAAAATGTAAAATCATTTAATGCTGGAATATTGACTGCTTTATCTAATCGAGTTGGTGATGCTGCCTTATTGGTAGGAATAGTTTGATTAATGGGGTGTGGTAGTTTAAATTTTATGTTTTATCAAGATTTAGATGATTCTTGAGAGAGTGTAAGAATTAGTCTATTAATTTGTGGGGGTTTTATTATACTAGCAGCTCTAACAAAAAGAGCTCAAATTCCTTTTTCTTCATGGTTACCGGCAGCCATAGCTGCTCCAACTCCTGTATCTTCTTTGGTTCATTCTTCAACTTTAGTTACAGCTGGTGTTTATCTATTAATTCGTAATTATACTTTAATAAATTTTTGATTTATTGAGATATTATTATTTATTTCTTTAGTTACTATGTTTATGGCTGGTGCATGTGCAAATTTTGAATATGATTTGAAAAAAATTATTGCTCTATCTACTTTAAGTCAGTTAGGAATAATAATTGTAATTTTAAGTTTAGGGGGAGTAGATTTAGCTTTTTTTCATTTATTAATTCATGCTTTATTTAAGGCGTTATTATTTATATGTGCTGGGGCGATTATTCATAATATTGGAAATATTCAAGATATTCGATTTATAGGGGGTATTATTAAATTTATGCCTTTAACAATAATTTGTATAAATATTAGAAATTTTGCTTTATGTGGGTTACCTTTTTTATCTGGGTTTTATTCTAAAGATTTAATTGCAGAAATTTTGTCAAGAACAGTAATAAGTTTTTTTATTTATAGATTTTTTTTTATGTCAATTGGATTAACAGTTTCTTATTCAGTTCGATTAATCTTATATATATATTGAGGGGATTATAATTTTTTGTCTACATTATGTTTAAGTGAAAATAATAATAATATTATAGTTAAATCTATAATAGGGTTAGTTATGTTTGTTGTATTTATAGGTTCTTTCTTTAGGTGAATTATATTTTCAACACCAATTTTTATTATTCTTCCATTTTTTATAAAATTAATAGTTTTATTAATAGTAAGATTCGGTACTATTCTAGGTGTTTGTATTAATTATAGGATATATTATTTAAATACTAAGTATCTTAGATTTTATAATTTAGTAATATTTTTTTTTAGTATATGGTATATGCCAGTTTTATCAACATTAGGAATTAATTTATATTTTTTAACTTTAGGAAAGTTATACTATAAAAGGTTAGATCAGGGTTGATTTGAAGCTTATGGTAGCGGAGGTATCTATTATTCTTTAAAAAGAACTAGGCATAAAATGCAAGCTCTTTCTTGAATTAATTTTAAAATATTTTTATTACTAATTTTATCTTATTTTATTTTGTTATTAATTTTATTTTACTTAAATAGCTTATTAACAGTAGAGCGTAGCATTGAAGATGCTAAGGAAATTATTTATTTTTGAGTAAATTTTATTTATAAGATATTATCTAATTATACAATGAAAATATATTGTTTTTTTTAAACTATATAAATAAATAAGGGGGTTAAAATAAAAGAACTAAAAACAGATTTCACTGCTTAAGTAAAAGTTAGAAGCTTTTTCTTGGGTCTCTTAGTTCTTTTGTTTAAGATAAAATCTAATTTAACCATTAACAGTGGTTTACCTCTTTTTGGTTTTAAACAAAAATAAGGATCTTAAGGATCAAAATCTTAGGTCGAAACTAAGTACAAAATTTTGTTTCTTATTTTAAGATTAAGATAAATTATAAATTAATATTTTTTAAATGCAACTTAAAAGTTTTATTTTTAAACTATTATCCTATTATATATATATATATATTATGTATAATTATGTATATTTTATTTTTATTTAGTTCAATTTAATGCTCCTTGATTTAATTCATGAAATAATCCAATAATTAAAATGATAGTAAAGATAGATAGGCAAAGAGAAGAATATATTATTGAGGTTTTTTTTATAATAATAATAAATGGGAGAAGTAGAGTAAGTTCAACATCAAAAATAATAAACACAATTGCGATTAAAAAGAAATGTAGGGAAAATGGTAGGCGAGCTAAATTTTTAGGGTCAAAGCCACATTCAAATGGTCTTGATTTTTCTCGATCTATAATTAGTTTTTTGGTGGTTATATTTAGGATAATAGTCAAAATAATTATAATAATTATAATTATTATCGTTATAATTAAATTAATTTTTATTATTTGTACTAGAATCTAGATTTTTTAATTGGAAATTAAATATAATTTTTATATTATACAAATAATAGTTTAATCTATTTATCTTCCTCATCAGTAAATAGAAATATAGAGAAAAAGTCATACAACATCTACAAAATGTCAGTATCAGGCAGCTGCTTCAAATCCAAAGTGATGGGTTGATGAAAGGTGATTTAAATAAAGTCGTATTAGGCATACTCTTAAAAATGTTGATCCAATAATAACATGTAGTCCATGTAGTCCTGTTGTTATAAAGAATGTAGATCCATATACTCTATCTGCAATTGTAAATGAGGCTTCATAGTATTCATATCCTTGTAAAAAGGTAAAATAGATTCCTAGGAAGGCAGTTAAGAATAATCCCTGAAAGGCTTGGTTAAAATTATTTTCTATAAGTCTATGATGGGCTCAAGTAATCGATAGACCTGAGGTTAGAAGAATTAAGGTGTTTAATAAGGGAATTTCTAAGGGATTAAAAGGTACAATTCTTTTTGGTGGTCAGTTTATACCAATTTCAATATTTGGGGCTAATCTTGAATGAAAAAAAGCTCAGAAAAATCCTAAAAAGAAAAAAATTTCTGAGGTAATAAATAAAATTATACCCCATTGAAGACCTTTTCTTACTTTTAAGGTATGTAGTCCTTGATAGGTTCTTTCTCGAGTTACATCTCGTCATCATTGATATATAACTAAAAGTGTTGTTGTTAACCCAAGTATTATTAGGTTATTTTGGTTTAAGTGGAATCATTTAATTCTTCCTGCAAGTAGGATAAAAGTTCTAAAAGAACCTAAAAGTGGTCAAGGTCTTGCATCTACTAAGTGAAAGGGGTGATTTTTATTGGTATACATTAAGAAGTTTCTCTAGAATAAAGGGTTGTTAAAACTGAAAAAACATAAGCTTGAATGATAGCAACTGCAGTTTCTAATAATAAAAGAAGAATTTGAGCTAAAATTAAGATTCTTAAAAGGTAAGAAGATAGTCTTGTTCCTGCGTTTCCTATAAGAGTTAATAATAAATGTCCAGCAATTATGTTAGCTGTTAATCGAATAGCTAGAGTTCCAGGTCGAATAATATTTCTGATAGTTTCGACTAATACTAAAAATGGTAAAAGAAGTCTAGGAGCTCCTTGTGGAACTAAGTGGGCAAATATTTTATTTGTATTATTTATTCATCCAAATAATATAAATCTTAGTCATATTGGTAGTCTAAGAGTTAATGTAAATCTTATATGTCTTGAAGAAGTAAAAATATATGGGAATAATCCTAAAGAATTATTAATTATAATTATTATAAAAAGACTTGTAAATAAAATTGTACTTCCATTAAATTTATTATTTTTAATTAAAATTTTAAATTCATTATGTATTGTTAATCTTAATTTTATTAAAAGTATTGAAGTTCGAGATGGGATAAGTCAAAAAGTAGGTGGTAACAAAATAAAAATTAATAAAGATCTTATTCAATTTAAAGAAAGGAAAGAAGATGTTGATGGATCAAAAGATGAAAATAGATTTATTATCATTTTCAGTTAATAGTTTTAGTTCTTTTTTTTATTAATTTATAATTTGGTAAGTAACAAAATATATAGTATCTTAGGATAGAAGTTAAGATAAATAAAATTGAAAAGTAAAGAAATAAGGAGATTCATTGTAGGGGGGCTATTTGAGGTATTAAAAATTACTTTAAAGAGTAATTTTAGTTTGACAAACTAATGTTATAAATATTTAACTAAATTTTTCATTAGAAGTAGAAGTTAATTTACTATTTTATGGTTTAAGAGACCAGTGCTTACTTTCAGCCATCTAATGAATTAAAATTGTTAATTCATTTTAAAAAAGAGTTAGTTGAAACAGATTCAATTACAATTGGTATAAATCTATGATTAGCCCCACAAATTTCTGAACATTGCCCAAAAAGTAGGCCGGTTCGATTAATAATAAAATTAGTTTGGTTAAGACGACCCGGGGTTCTATCTATTTTTACACCTAGGGATGGGATAGTTCAGGAGTGAATTACATCAGTAGATGTTGTAATAATTCGAATTTGAGAGTCAAATGGAATCGTTAGGCGATTATTTACATCTAATAATCGAAAATTGTAAGTATTTAATTCATTTTTAGGAATTATGTAGGAATCAAATTCAATATTTTTATAATCAGAATATTCATAGGTTCAGTATCATTGATGGCCAATAGTTTTTACAGTTAAGAGAGGATTATAGATTTCATCTAAGATATATAGAATTCGTAAAGATGGAAGAGCAATTAAAATTAAAATAAGGGCTGGAAGAATTGTTCAAATAGTTTCAATTAATTGTCCTTCTAATAGGTAACGATGTATAAATCCATTAAAAAGTATAGACATTAAAACTTGTCTGACTAAAATAGTAACAATTATTAAAATTAATAAAGTATGGTCATGAAAGAATATAAGTTGTTCTATAAGAGGAGATGCTCTATCCTGAAGTATTAGAGTTTGTCATGTTGCAATTTCTAAAAAAAGTATAAACTTTATTTTTGGAGCTTAAATCCAATGCACTAATCTGCCATTTTAGAAGTTTAAAGTTAATATAGGGGGTTCATTATATCTATGGTCAGTAGGAGGTAGTATTTGAAGTCATTCAATAGAGGGTGATATATTAAGTCTTGTTAAGACTAGTCGTTGGGATATAAATCTTTCTCAAATAATAAAAATAAAGTAGAAAATTCTAATTAAAGAGATTATTCTTCCAATTGAGGAAATAATATTTCATATGAGGTATGCATCTGGATAGTCTGAGTATCGTCGTGGCATTCCTCTGAGCCCTAGGAAATGCTGTGGAAAAAAAGTTATATTAACCCCTACAAATATTGTTAAGAATTGAATTTTTAAAAATTTATTATTTAGTGAGATTCCTGTAAATAGAGGGAATCATTGTACAATTCCTGCTAGAATAGCAAAAACTGCACCCATAGATAAAACATAGTGAAAGTGTGCAACTACATAATAAGTGTCATGTAAAATAATGTCTAAGGATGAATTAGCAAGAATTACTCCAGTTAAACCTCCCATAGTAAATAGAAAAATGAATCCTAGGGATCACATAGATGCGGGATTAAGCGAGATTTGTGTTCCATGATAGGTTGCTAGTCATCTAAATACTTTAATTCCTGTTGGAACTGCAATAATTATTGTTGCTGATGTAAAATAAGCTCGTGTGTCCACATCTATTCCGACTGTAAATATATGATGAGCCCATACAACAAATCCTAGTAAACCAATTGCAACTATAGCATAGATTATTCCGAGTGCCCCAAAAGCTTCTTTTTTTCCTCTTTCTTGTCTAATAATATGAGAAATTATACCGAATCCTGGAAGAATTAAAATGTAAACTTCAGGATGTCCAAAAAATCAAAATAAATGTTGATAAAGAATAGGGTCTCCTCCTCCTGAGGGATCAAAGAATGATGTATTAATATTACGATCTGTCAAAAGTATTGTAATTGCTCCAGCAAGTACTGGGAGAGATAAAAGTAATAAAACTGCTGTAATTTTTACAGCTCATGTAAAAAGGGTAAGTTGTTCTGTTTTACATCCTAGGGGGTGTATATTGATTGTAGTTGCAATAAAATTTATTGCTCCTAAAATAGAGGAGATTCCTGCTATATGAAGGCTGAAAATTGCCAAATCTACAGAAGGGCCCTCATGTGCAATATTTCTTGCTAAGGGAGGATACACTGTTCAGCCTGTGCCAGCTCCTTTATCTACAATTCTTCTTATTAATAAGAATGTAAGGGAGGGTGGTAGTAATCAGAATCTTATATTATTAAGGCGTGGAAATGCTATATCAGGTGCCCCAAGTATAAGGGGTACTAATCAGTTACCGAATCCCCCAATTATAATGGGTATCACTATAAAAAAAATTATAATGAAAGCATGGGCTGTTACTGCAGAGTTATAAATTTGATCATCTCCAATTAATCTGCCTGGAGTTCCTAGTTCTGTGCGTACAATTATACTGAGAGAGGTTCCAACTATTCCTGCTCATGCTCCAAAAATAAAATATAAGGTGCCAATATCTTTGTGATTTGTTGAGTAAAGTCACTTGTTCGGTAAAGTGGCTGAAAATTAGGCGTTAAATTGTAAATTTAAAAATGAAATTATTTTCCTTTGCTAAAAACTTAAATTTAAATTATATAGTCAATTATGATTATAAGTTGCAAACTTATAGGTAGTTTTTATAAAATTTATAGTTTAATTAAAAATTAGAAAATTTTTTCTATTTTTAACTTTGAAGGTTAATAGTTTTTTTTAACTTAAATTTTTATATTATTTTATTTTTATTATAGTTAATTATATTATTATACTAATAAAGTGATTCTTAGAAGTCTTATTATTCTTATTAATACTAAAAAATTATTAAAAGCTAATATAAATCTTATTTTTGGTAAATTTAAAATTGAAGTTTTTGTAAGGGAAGTTAAAGTTAATCTTAAAAAAATAATTCGTAAATAAAAATATAATGTGATTAGTGTGGCTAAAATAATTAAAGTAGCAGGGAAGTACCCTAAAGTATATATTATACTGTTGATCGTTACTCATTTTGGTAAAAATCCAAGAAATGGGGGTAATCCTCCTAAAGAAATAAAGTTGAATATAAAGAATAATTTTATACTATTATTTGAGTAAAAACTTATTAATTGAGAAAAAAATAATGTTTGTGAAGTTTTAAATATTAAGATAATATTTAAATTTATTAGAATATAAATTAAGAAATAGCTTAATCAAGCATAAACTGAATTTATTAATGCTATAATTATTCATCCAATGTGGTTAATAGAGGAATAGGCAAGGATTTTCCGAAGGCAGGTTTGATTAAACCCAAGAATTCTTCCAGTGAAAGAAGAAATAATAGCAACAATAGTCAATAAAAATGAGTTTATACTGTAAGATAGTAGTATTATGGGGGCAATTTTCTGTCAAGTTAAAAGAATTAGGGATATTATTCAATCTAATCCTCTGATAACTTCTGGGAATCAAAAGTGAAGTGGGGCGGCTCCTATTTTTAGTAGAAGAGCTACTTGAAGAATTAAAGATGTTACTAGATTTAAGTTTTCTGAAAAGTTTTTTTTATTAGTAAAAATAATTAGAGATAAAATTAAAATTATAGAAGCTATTGTTTGGGTAAGAAAATATTTGATAGCGGCTTCAGAAGAATAAATATTTCTTTTTTTTATTAAAGGTAGGAAGGATAATAGATTTACTTCAAGTCCAATTCATGCAATAATTCAAGATGAAGCTGAAATAGATAAAAAAGTTCCAGCTGTGAGAGTAAAAAAAAATAATAATTTGTATATATTAATTATTAAAAAATTTTTTAGATTGAACTATAACTTCAATAGAGGTAGATGAGGCATAATTTATAATATATATATATATATATATATATATTTCACTTCTCTCTATTATTTTTTTTGTATTTTAGTATAAAATGTACGTTGAATTTTGATTTCTTAAGAAGTAACTTAAAGTTGCTAAATACAGTAAAAATTAAATAAATTTTGGTAGTAAGTAATTGGGTGGTATGTTATGCTATATGTGGAGTTATTTGGATTTTATTATTGCTTACCCATTTTTCTTTTATCTTTAATTTTGAAACAAAAATATTATATTATTTTATTTTTCTAAAAGGTAGTAAGTTAGGTAGGTTAAGATAATAATAATAAAATAACTAAATTAAACTAAACTATTAAATTACTATTAAATAAATAAATAATTAAAATTAAATAAATAATTAAAGAATAAAAAGTTTTTAATAGTTTTCAAGATCCATTTTATAAAAATAAAATTAATTTCTTTTGGTATAAATTAAATCGCCGAGTTTGAAATAAACGTGGTGTGGTGTTGCACTTAAAAAACAATTTTTTTGAAATTTCACGTTTTGTTTATTAATAATATTGGTGTAGGGAAGATTTGTTTTAGTAAATAAATAGTTGATTTTATTTAATTAAAAAGAAAGGGGTTGAAACTCTTATGGTTGGGGTATGAACCCAAAAGCTTTATTAGCTTACCTTTTTTATTATAAATAAAAAAGATAAACATATAATAATATTTATTAATGGGATTGGGGATTTATTAAAATTTATAAAACTAAGGAATTTATTTTATTTAAATAGTTTAAATTAAATAATATGAGGAAATTACTAAATTTCCATGTAATATTCTATCAAAATATTCCTTTTATCGGGCATCATATTAAATTATTTTAATGTATATATATATATATATATATATTGGTGGGTGGATATATCGAGATTGATTTATAATTAGAGTGTATTATAAATTATATATTTATACTATTTGTTAGATTTTTAATTTTTAAATAAAATTTATAATTATTTTGTGTATTTTAAAAATAATTAAAATTTATAAACATAAAGTTATTAATTTAAATTTATTGTATATATATATATATATATATATATATATATATATAATTTTAATATTAAATTTATTATTTTTAGTTGATTAAATGCTAATTTATTCTAAAAGTATGTCTAATTTAAATTTATTGAATTTTTAATTTAAAATTAAATTTATTTTTTATATAGAATTTTAATGCTAAATTTATTATTTTTAGTTGATTAAATGTTAATTTATCCTAAAAGTATGTCTAATTTAAATTTATTTAATTTTTAATTTAAAATTAAATTTATTTTTTATATAGAATTTTAATGCTAAATTTATTATTTTTAGTTGATTAAATGCTAATTTATTCTAAAAGTATGTCTAATTTAAA